GCTGGCTCCGCCCTATCTATTCATCTCTTTTTTCAAATGGATATTTAGGGATCTATCTTGTTCATAGATCTTGAAACCAGATCAATATCCATTTCTCAATATATCTTTCTATCGATAGATAGAAAGATATAGATCTCTATCTGGCCATATCTAAATATGGAAGAACCAACACTGAAAGGGCGTAACCAACGGAAGGTTCTCACCCTGTCCCCGACATTGTTCTCCGACGATGCCCCCTGGGCGAAAGGGGCCACCATTCTCTTTCTTTCTTCAATCGTTCCGATCAGGACAAGTGGGTTGGTTGGTTTCGTCCTTCTATCTACGCAATTCTCTGTCTTCGTTCGTGATCATGTTGGGCGAAAGGTAGTTGTAGAGGAGCGGCTGTGAAACGGCGATTCCCCCCTTTCCATTGAAGTAGGGAGGGCCCCCTTCCCCACCATTCCGGCCTATTATTGATAGGGATTTGACCGATGCTGAAGGTAGCTTGCTTACCAAGCCACCCACTTGAGAAGCTAGTCGCCAGAAAGAAGCGGCGAGGACGCGAAGCTGTCGTAGAAGCTTTCCCCCCCCTGTAGTCGAAGTACTCGGCTCGTCGCTACTTTGATTCAAAAGGTTCCCGACTCTCTCCGGTTTCCGCAACCGTAATCATTTGTCACTCCGATTACTTCATCCATAAACCTTTTTTTATTCAATAGCGGTACGCTCTAAAAAAAGTAAAGGATAAGCTTGCATTCTAGAAGCGGTAGCTTCCCGCCTCCTTCCTAGGCCTCCTCTCCTTACCAGTCGAGCGTCTCCGAACCTTCGGTGAAAAGTGCCCTTCCCTTTTCTAAAATGCCCGATTGGTCTGCCTCAGCAAATGTACAAAGTGGACCGCTGTTTGGCTGACCCTCTTCTTCCCATTCGGGTTGGGTTGACCCAGAAGTAAAGTAAGAAGGAATGGAACCACTGGAGAGTCGTCTGCAGTTCACACTTGGGCAAAGACGACTGACTTTGGAAGCGGAACACGAACCGATTTCCGCTATTCCGGGTTCTTATTGAGCGTAGCGAAATCAAGGTTTATGATAAAGTCAGCGAAGTTTCTATGGTGTTCTACCTTTGCGTAGTCTCGGTCCACAGTGGAAGGCTCCGTACCTGAGCCTCACTACTACTTAATTAATTAATTAACGGCTAAGCGATTTCATAACCTGAGCTTTCCTTAACCAGCTGACCTTACTTCGTAACCTTAGCCTCCCTTTCTTTATAGTTCGACTAAATGACTTCGTAACCTTAACGTACTTTCTTTCTTACTATATCATAGGCCTTCGCCACTTCAAACGGGCGCTTCGCCCTTTCTTTTTTGAATTATAAAAAAACGGGGCCTTACTTATTCTGTTCAGGGAGGATGAAAGACAAAGAAAGGGATCAGGGGGCTTTATGATCGGAGAAAGGGAAGGGGCGTGGTTGGTGTGTCACTGGGTCGGTGGGGGAACCCGTAGGAAGGGGGGACGACCCGCCGAATTCACATCAGAAATCGCCAACATGAACACAAACGAAATCTTGAATTGCGTATAGAAACAAAACGAACCACTTCTATTCTCGGAGCTGAGGTATATGAAGAATGGCTTTTTGGTCCCTTTCGTCCAGTGGTTAGGACATCGTCTTTTCATGTCGAAGACACGGGTTCGATTCCCGTAAGGGATAGGTACTCATTCCCGGCCGCTTTCAGTTAGTGTTCATTGCTGAGTGATCGCTCGCTATCTGGCTGGAAAAGGTGGTCCGGAAGCTTTCTCTCTCCCAGCAAGCAAGACGAGATCACCACTTCTCTCAGTAATGGACTTCCATTAATTCTTCCTTAGCCTTAGATGTCCTATCATAGATTCTCGAACCTCCGACAGACAGAATCCCCATGCATGCGTTCTTTCTCTCCTCCCCTCAGCCATACATCTCTTTTTTTTTTCTTTTGGCCGTTTTTGTTAGGCATTGAACCCCACCTTAGGTGCTGAGTGGTGTCCTCCCCTCCCTAATACCTAAAAAAAAGTTCCGTCTATGGAGCCTAAAGCTTAAACCATGGCATGGCAGTAAGCAGTAAGTTGGCCTAGTCTCTTGCCCAGCCTTCGCCTTCTTCAGTGGCCAAGTTGAAGCGTTCAACGGTTCTTCGGCCTACCACCTTTCTTTTTCAAGGTTGAGCTTGTTCAATTGAAGCTAATGCTATGCTGCTAGCTAGTTGGCTAGATATGGAGGACTTTCTTTTTTTTAGCTACGGGCCCAAACAAAAGAGATTAGCCTCTTGATCGATCGATTGATTGGATTGCAGTACGAAGGGGTTGATTGAAGTGTGAGATCCGCCCAAGACTAAGGCCGAGCAACTAGCTGCTGCAGGATTGGACGTCTATCTATCTCACCACGCTCTCCTACTCCTATAAAGGCCGGCGGAAGGAATGCTCTGCTCATCTTTCTTACGGCTCGTTACCGCAGCGCTCGTTCACCCCTTCGGCTTCTTCAATTCAAAAGGGTAGTGTCTTTTTCCTTTTTTTATTGGTAAATAGCGTCTTGAAGCGAAGGCATATTTGTTTGAACGAAAGAGATGCCGGGTCGGTCAATTGCATTAGGTAGGAGATGCAGGACCTGTCTTAACCGCAAGTGCATTCGCTATTCGATTCCACCAAATTAGTATTCCGTATTTTTTCTTGACTTTTAAGTGAAAGGGGGGGTGAGAAAGGGTTCTTCTTCTCTATGTCGCCGTCTCATCAATGAGCGTAGATTGATAGAGATGGCTTTTGTGCCGGTCAATCTGTATCCCATTCTTCAGGTATAGTTTTGTTTGATCACAGATCGGCAGGTGATCCGTCCTTTCTCCCCCTTTCGTCAGTCGTCTTGATCCGCCAGAGGGTCTTGAGCTAGCTTCCTTGAAGAGGCTTGATGGGAAAGAGAGGTGAAGAAGGAGAACCTCAGGATTCTAGGGAAATTTTGGCATTAAGGGTGGTGCTAGGGCTCAAGACCATTTGGAAGGGGGAGTTGGATCATAAAGAATAGTTTTTTCCTTTGTTTGAAGAGGAACAATCCTACCGGACTCATTTGAGATAGGAATGGCTAAACTTATTGTCTGAGGAAGAAAGCTAATGAAAGCAAAGGTCAAGAATATCTTGGTTTAACATAAGTTAGTCAAGCCGATTCTCATTGTTTGTTTGATTGGGCTGTTGTGCCTGACTCCATACTCTAGCAAGAGAGAAAACTCACACCACACGGGATACTGAAACTTCTGTCAAAGCGGATTCTCTTCCTGAGCCTTCTTCGCTCCTCTCCCGTTGGTCGAGCGGCTTTTCGCTCCTCTCACGATGCCAGAGTGCCTTGACTTCACCCTTTTTTTTAGACCATATGATGACAGAGAAAGGGGTCTTTTCCTGGCCTGAACCCAACCTTCAAAGGAAAATTAGGAACCGCTGGCCCCCCCCTAATTCATGCACTCTGATCCCGAATCAATCAATAGCTTACGGGCGAAACTCTGAATCTATAAATAGAACGTCCTCCCCCCTAAAATTTTGTAGGATCCTACGTTGATTCCTGACCGTGCCTGTGGGACTGCTTAATCAAGGAGATCTAGTTCTCGAACCGGGTGAAGAGAAGACTCATCAGAGTATGCCTCGTATGTCTTGATAAAAGTAAAGTTTCGTTCATTTCGTGTCTGATACGAGTAGAAAGGGCTCCCCCCTAGAATACATCATCTCCCGGGCTATGCTTAACCACATTCAATGAGATGCATCCTCTTTTGCTTCCGTGATGTAATCTAGGTTAAGGTCTAGAAGGCGATCTCTAATGGCTGATCAAGCTGCTCCTTTCTTTCCCTGAAGTTAAGGAAAGGCGGTTGTCGCTCCCTGCTATGCCTCTGCGTAACCCTCATCCATGATAGGTAGAATCGAATGTTCGAAATCAGACATGGTCTCTTTTTCCCCCGACTATCCCTTTGGGCGATTGTCAGTTTCAGTTTCAGGCACGGAAAGGGGCCAAGTCACAAAGCCAGCCGGGGCAACTAGTACTTGAACGGCCGGTGTCGAGGTCAAGAAGAATGGTAGCTGCGGTCAGGCTCGAGCCAATATCAGATGCGCTTTTAGGCAACCAAGAAAGCCAGCCATGAATGAGTTCCATCGCACTTCCTTCGGGGAATCGAATGCTTATAGGAGTGATTATCCCCTGAGATCATGTATGAAGTCGAAAAACAGGTCTCTGAGTGCCATCGGGAAAAAAGAAAGACTTGATGGCTGTAGCCGTGTCGAGTGAATATAAGAATAAGGGCTGACGCCAATGGAAATTGGAAATGCTGAAGCGCGTATTGAGACTGAAGAAGTTGTGGAAGAGGGGGGTGTCGGGTATGATGTAGTTGAAGATAAACTAGCTTTCTCTTCGAAATTGATTGATATCGAGACAAAAACGAATCTATGAAAAGCAAAATCGTAGGATTAAAAACCTCATGCACGCCACGCTAATTTGAATTGATTATGGTGAAACTGCCATGTCTTCTTCTGTGGTTGACGGAAGGATAGCGACATCATTAGTCACATACCGAAGCCCCTACTCTGACTACTAGAAGTGGAAGTCCCTACCCGCGGAAGTACAGGAAGAGGGAAAGATCAGAGAATGACTTCTGACAAGCAAAATGGAATCAAAAGAAAGCACCCGAAGGATGGTGAGATAGATAGACGTCCAATCCTGCAGCAGCATTTCTCTGCAATTTCTTCCCTAACTGCGCTTTCTAATGCATCGGATTCTCTCCATCTCATAACATAAGTCAAGTTGATTCCCGTGCTTTCGGGCGATTTAGTGTACATCTCACCTATAAATATAAAAGCCTGAATGCAAGAGGTAAGCCTTGTTGGATGACTCAGAGCTCTTGTGCTCCCTCTTTTCAATATCCCTTTGCTGTCTTCGTAACCGCAGTGAGAGTGGGAGCTCAAGCAGTTGCCGCTGCAAGATTAGCCGCTGTTGAGTAAATAGCAGCTCTTACCCTATCCGCGCTTGATGGTGAATAAGCCTTGGAATCAGCTGCTGTTGAGAAAGCATCCAATTGCAATTACAAAAGCATATCCCTTATCTAATTATAAGGAACTTCTTTCCGGCGAAGTGACAGCGGGGAAGGAAAGCAAGGGACTGATTACACTAGTAAGACATGCCCAGAAGAGGATAAGATCAGAAAAGGGCAAAATGCCTCTTGAGATTGTTGAATAAGCTATTCATCAATGCTCGAGTCATATTCTAGTAGACAAACTTTCTTCTTTTGTCCCTTTTCTATTTACTAAAGGGAAAAGAATACAAAAAGATTGATAGGCCATTCATTCCTTCCCTTCTCTCTCTCCGAATCTTGCTCCCTCATTCCACTCAATTCGGCTATCGATATTTGCGGAGTTGAAGGCTTAGGCTTAGGTCTAGGTCTTCGCACCGTCTTGGAACCTTTTTTCTGAGCTTTTGACAGTTGAGTCTCGGACGCTAACTAAGGAGACTACTGCATCTCGCTCTTATTATACTTATAAAAAAAAACAATAAGAAAGAAGACAGGTTGCCCTGCCCTGTCAGTCTCGAGCTCGAGGTCGTCTTTCTTGTCTCACACAAGAGAAGCCTTCTTTATACAGACAGGAGTTAGATAAGCATGTAGCTTATGGCTTTATCCTATAGATATCTAGATAAAAATGAACGAGGATCAGTCTTCATCCTTTCGCTTTTCAAAGTGAATGATCCCCTCGCTCTTAACCTTTACGTGACCGCAATAGCAAGGGAAAGGAGCTCCCCCTAGCTCAGTAAGCAAGTGCTACAAACCTTTGAAACTAGAGTAAAGGTACCCTAGGACATAACTAGGTTGTTAGGAAGCGAATCGGTTCTTACCTGACAGTTCCTAGAATAGGACAAAAAGGTTTTGCACGTGAATCAGAAAAGGACGAATACGATCTTGTCGCAATTGAATCCGTAACTGCAGCTATTGAGTCTGCTGTGGAAGCGCCTAGAAGAGAGCTTTCACTGGCTTTTTCTTACTAGGAGGATGGATGTAGATATAAGTCGTCTCTTGGCCAGGGCATTAGCAGAGCAGCTTCAACTCCTCATCAGACTCTCCCTTTTTGGGCACTGGACCTAGTTACCGCTCCATGGGAACATCTATCGATTCCGCTATCGGGAAAGTCAGGCATGGAATCACGCTAAGGTAAGGTTTCTAATCCATCTAGAATAGGATCTACTCTATCTATTTGATTTTCCACTTCTGCCTGGCGGACTGAATAAAGAAATGGAACCATAGCTAAGACTGATCGATGAGCCTTCTCTCTCCTTGATCCGTCTAGTTCTATTTTGACTAATCCGAATCTGTGGACTGAGTGAGTAGCTAACTATTATATTCTATTTTAGGATATAGGAGTGGGGCTATTCTTCGCACCGAGAAAATCTTTTGTTAATCTCGTTATCTCCACGGGCGCTGGGTTAAGGGCAGAATCACACCTTGGGGAACCGGTACGAAAGGGAGCTAGCTAAGGCAGCAAGCCAAGAAAGGCAGCATAGTAGGCCTTTTAGAAAGGAAGCCAACTCTTGTTTAGGGTAGAGTAACTTTTTTCATTCCCTGGGCTTTCAATCCTATGGCTTGAATGCGGGTCTTTGGCTAGAGACGGATACTTTCCCAGTGAAAGCGCTGGCGTTCAGTTTGGTTGCGTGCTTTCCGATCTCTTTCCCTTCCTTTCTGTGGTAGCTAGGCCTGGTAGCATGGTTAACGGTAGCATGTTTGCTAGTCTTGTCGGACTAGGAGCTCTACTAGGCTTGACCGTGGGAAATTTACTTATTAAAGAAAGAATGACGTAGGTAGATTTGGCGATATGGCCATAAATAGGGAAAGAAAGAACCATACTCGCTCGAACTTTTACCATTGTACAGAAGCCAACCAAAAAAAAGGAATTCATACATCTTGGGAAAGAGGACTCTGCTGGACTGGGCTTCATCACTGACGAGATTGGGATAGCACGAGAAGACCAATAGAACACTACAAGCTAAGCTCAGATTCATCAGATCAGTAACTAGCCGTCGGAGGATACTAGGTGAATGGAATGGTCCGGGATAGAGGATCAATCTACTGTCATTTCTCTTAACGCTTTCACTCCTCAAACCAACCAATCCAGGAAACCACTCTATCTCTGATAGACGCCATTGGCATATCCGTCTTGTTCCCAACGAGGGATGGGGGAGTGAAAAAGAGAGAGCAACCAATCACGATAGAAGAGGAATTTCCACTATAGAATCCAAGATGGTCCATTATTCGCTGCTTTATATCTAAAGCTATGTGCATCATATGATGTATGGACAGTCCAAGTATGAACCCGGACTACTACCCATCTCTCTGACGAGATCAGGTATACCTAGAATCATCCCTTCTTCTTTATCATAGAGAACTGATGTCGATCAGAAGGCGAGATTCGAAAGCGGAGGCTTGGGAATACGAATTGATCCCATCTCCATAACTATAACTGGGAACTCGCCCGACGGAATTTGCTTCCTATCTGTATAGATAGGTTCCGTGAATGTAGTTTACCTTTGCCGGATAGAGAGAAAGGAGCGTAGCGGCTATTCATTAAAAGAGGCAGGAGAGACACAGCAGTGAAGATAAGGGGAAAGGGAAGCAATCAGTGAAGTCTCCACAGTCCACCCCTCAAGGAGGGAAGATATCGCCCCAAGAGAAGCATATTTCACCTCCGATGCCACTTTGTGCCGCTTGCCGAAGGGCAGTTTACCTGCGGCGAGCCTCAAGGTACCAGAAGCCACGCTTCCCTCACTGGGGCAGGGTCCAGCATCCTATGGGGCAAGCCAAAAATTGCAATATGCAGATTAACATCGATCGTAGTGCTGGAATTCAGAAGCATGCATATCCATGTCGTCCAAGGATGATAAAGCCCCAAGTTCCTAGGGGGACTGAATAGAGGAAAGTTGTTCATCGGACCATACCACTCACTCGATCTCAGAAGAAAAGATTTCTACTAAAAATAGACCTTTCCCCTTCCTGCTGACTTCTACTTCCATACTATAGTTTACAGAGGAAGCTCCTATTTCTTTATGAAGAGGAAGACACGTAACTGCTGGCTCCTTCCCTCGGAATAGTTATCTTTGAACTCCTAGACCGGAGAATAGGTAACTAGAGTTTTTTAAGAGCTGACGAAAGAAGTTGACTTACTTTACTTTAGTCAAGTACAGCCTCGATTCCCGCGCCCCCTCCTCCCTCACTCCCCGCATCGAGCCCTTCCTACTTCATGCCTGTCAATGTTATCTACTAGAATGATATATCTGACTTGAATGACGAAAGAGATAAAATAACGAATGGAAAAACGAGGATGAAACTGATACCTAAGAGCTCTCTTTACTGACAGCACGCAAGCTTACACGCTTACATCTGCGCCATGCTTACATAAGCGGATTGCTTATATGCTGACTTTTCCTAGTTGAACTACCTCGGTTCACTGAACTTGCTCCCATCCTTCTCCGCATCTAGACAGCAAAGAAGGGTCAGCATCTTCACTCTCTTCCTGCATGCAGGGATGCAAAGACTGACTAGCAGCTGATCTTGCAAAGAGCAGATTTGTAGACCAATAGCAGCGGATTCAGTCCTTTCCTTCTTTCTTACTTTCATGGGTTGGTTTGGTTGCCTGAGATAGAGATCCAAACAAAAGCGGAATGCCCGAAAGCAAAGGCAGATTCAAAAGTCAAACGCACCGGGATCATTGGTTGATACTTCCCTTGAAGGGACAGTTGAATTACGTTATAAAAGATCAAGTCAACCATATGCAGCTCCTGCTACTAAGTCATGAACCAATGCTACTATAACAACTTACTCTTCGACTTGGAATTCCCATCAGAAGCTAAGATAGGTAAGCCGTCAGGTCAAAGTACGTATTTGAGGATTGCCTCTCCATGACAGATGTCTTCCTCCTCATTTTCCAATAACAAATTAAAATAGGCTTGACCCTTCTGCTTGGGTTATTTGTGACTGCTGGACCCTCTGCATAATCATTGATTATTGACTTCTCCGTAATCGAACCTGCCATCGACCCCTGTTGATAACCTCTCCTTGTAACTTTCCTATGTATGGTCTCTCCACTAAGCTTTGATCTACGCGCACTAGCTTCCTCGGCGACTAATGCCCTTCTGCTGGTCTTTCGTCCATTGCCTATGGTCTTTGGTAAGTAGTCTATAGTTCACTTTCGTCTATGGCCTGCCCCGCTCTCTTTTCAACTTAGTTATTAGTACTTCGGAGTGGTGCATACTCTCCTGCTTGGCTATTGAATGAATCTTATGCTTGTCAGGTCAACTCCTGTGTCTTCTCTTGCCTATCGTCCACTTCGGTGACTCCAACCCCGGAAAGATGATCTCTTCCACTAACCTCTTCCCATGAACTTCCGGAGTCCCTATCTAATAGTCACCCCCCTCCCTTCCTTACTGACTAAGGCTAAGGCTAAGGTGGTGTCAACCAAAGGGGCAAGAAGTTCTCACATGAATAGACGTTTGAATATTCGCTCAGTACTTGAACCTTCGATCACTCGGATTCGTCGTTCACCTTCTCAAACCGACGAAGCCTACTCGACCTTCGTATTCCCTGCCCCCATACCTGAATGAAGGAAAGTAATAGCTAGAAAAACAGGCTATTCCATCTAAGGCATAAGATGAACCGAGGAATCCAACCAAATATGAATGAATAGGCATGTGGGAACAGCATTGCTTGCATTGATTCAATTGATTTGAAGCGGCGGTTATGGTTATACTATACATACATAGTTTTTCACTAGGGGTTTTTACCGAATTGTTCACAAGCCCGTCAGAAGCAACCTCAGCAGAAAGCCACTCTTCCAGAGTCTCGTCCATCGTCTGCTTAGGCGACTATTTAATAGCCTTTAGATCTTCCTGTGAGTTAGGGCGAATACTATACTATATAGGCTAGGCTCCTTCCTCTGTTCTTTTTAATATACACTAAACCGAAAGTCTTGGTTTCAATGACTCCCCAAGCCATGACCTATTGGATCCTTCAGAACCAGCTTCAGCATTGAGTAAAGAAAAGAAGAATTCACTATTGGCCGTGTGGACATCAAAATCTTCACCTTCATGAGCAGGAGCTGGAGTTTAGGAATCGGGTATAGGTGCTGTCCATTCCATAGACGAGAGACCCGCTGACCCACTAGTGGTTTTAGTTGGTAAAAGACAACAGGTTCAAGACAAAGGTATGTCACGGGAGATGGAGCGAAAGCACAAGGCCAGTTCTCATCAACTGAGAGCTCCACTCCAAGAGAGGGAAAGCTGCACAAGTTGAATTCAATTCCGTGAGACCTATGAATGAGATCTATTAGGTTAGGAGACCCTTTGACCATTTTAAATCCATATATAACAGTAGAATAGAACGTCGAAGATAAAGCGCCTTTTAAGGATATGAGAATCCACTTCGCCTTCATCAACCAAATGGGAATCAAGGTGAGAGCCGTGGCCGGGTACGAACGATGGGTCGTCGGGTTCCAGAAGTCTCATGTTCGGAACGTGTGAGAGCTCGGCTTGGGGCCTAAGAAATGAATATAAGCTTGGATTAACCAACAAAGACGTAGCATGCGCTGGAAGGATGGATAGCGTCAACATACTACGAGTGGCGCTTTCCTAATCAAAAGATAGGGGAGCACCCCTTCCCCGAGGAGTATAGAAGCCCACAGAGCGGGACAGAGGTCAGAGCCTATTCAAATAAATATAAAGATTCCGCTCCAGCTTCTAAATAAAAAGAGTGACAAACGGAAGGAAAGCGTTCAAAAGCGAGGAAAGAAGAGTCTCTCTGTTGAGTTAGCAGAGAAGAGGGTATAGTTAAAAAGAGCATAGCGGACCTGAGGTCGAATAGATCGAAGACGGAAGAGAACAAGAGCAGTTCCGGTTTTATAGAGAAAAGGGAGCTCGGCTTCTTTTCTTTTTCAGAGCAGAAGTAAATGTAAATTTAGAGACCGGAGGAGAATGGTGCGCCAGAGTCAATACTGATCAGTTGGAGGTGGATCGAAGTCGGATCCCGATACGTCAAGGTCATCCGCCGGTAATCATAGTCAGTCTGCGGCAAAGATAAGGCGCAATCTTCGGGATTGGGCGCGGAAAGTCAAAAAAGTAAAATGCTATTGGTAGGCGGGAATTAGAAGAGATGAGTAAGCTGGGGGAATTAGATGATGTGGAAGTGGATATAAATGGAAAATCAACTAAGATTGGGGATTGGTTACAGAACGAAAATGTTGGGGAGAGAAGTCCATTAGGGCTACCACTACTTCAAAGCCATGAAAGTCTAAATTTATCGAGAGGGAGGGATATTATGAAGCGGATAATCAGGGAGTGGTTAATCGAATAACGAAAAGCACAGGCGGATAGGCACGCTATGCTATACAAGAGGCTTGCTCCATTCCATACGGAGTACAGTACTATAGTAGCGACACTGCGGAACAGCCGGGCTGGGATATTCTCTATCGCAGGCGAGGCGAAGACCGGATGTTCATTAACCGACTTTGGCGTTGTGGTTGTTATCGGTACTGTCCCGCTCATACTTAATATAGTAGATGTTCCGTCTATCTACGTCTCTACGGGCAAGTTCATGAATTCATGGCAATCGGTCTCTCTACCTACGTACCTTCCATCGTAAGGCAAATGTGCTCGCTTCTAGGCTTCGACTTCCGGATCTAGTAGTTGATTGAGCGACTCAATCCATCTGTTATTGATTGTGAAAGCCTGCTCCTCGATAAAGCCTTGTTCATCGTCTTGTTCGATAATCCCTTGCCCGTTCTCTTCCTTCCCCATTCACGGCTCATGGTTTACAGCTTTTCTTGCTAATTAGGTGCTATCATCGTATTATAATGATCATCCCGTCTGCCTTTCTGCTTGAACCTAGCTTGTGTAGCCTATGCTAAGCAAGCCAGGGATGAGACTTGTTGACAGCTAGACTGCATTCCTTCTTTTGTTTCACTGCTTTTTTGAGCTTGAACATGGGAAATTTACTCTTTTAAAGAGGAGATGTGCGCCTTTGGGTAGGTAATTACCTTTTCAACTGACTGCAAAGAGAAAGAAGCTATCGGGCAAGCATAGGCGTTAGGCTAGTGTTCCAATGACCCCTATTGAATAACAGAAAGCTATAGCCCCAAACATTTAGTAGGTATTAAATTCGCTTCCTCATACTCGCTCCAAGTATTTTGCTCTCCATCCAAACCTTGGCGTGGCGGGAAGCCCTAAAGCCCTATTTATGGCTACGGGAATTGGGAAAAGAAAACATGATTTCATCATCCCATACTAGATCTAGATGAAGCATTATCGTACCTTTGTTTCGGGAACAGGCTTGACTTGAAAGGCAATGGCTTGGGTCTGGCATCCCTTATAGATATTACTATATCTCGGGCACTGCCTTCCTAACTTTCTATTGGAACTATGCTTGGAACAACCTAGACCGATTTCAGGGGCGTAGCGTAGCACATTCCCTACCACTTCCCTTGACTATATCAAGCTTGATAAGTCCATTAAATAATTTATTTTAATATAAATAATTATAATAATAGCTTCCCGGACTAAACTAACTATTAACTATTTTGCGCTGCCACGGGAAGAGGCTTTTTTGGGGAAGCGCAACTAGACAGCACTAAAAACTAAAAAGATGGGCTTGCAACTAGCGTTAGGGATAACGAGGACTTTCTTCGGGTGCAGGTTCAATTCCCATTCCCATGAAAATCGGATATGCCATTACTCTTCTCTTACTCATGGAAGCGAGCTAATGACGAATCGCATGGAAGGGGCAAGAGTTAACTTTAATTAGTCAGACTAGCAGGCTTCCTAGCTCTCGTTCATGCCGCAACGCAATAAGGCGAGAGCGGGAGTGGATAAAGATGGAGTCAAGCTCAGGACAGGGAATAAGGATGGTGAAAGATAGATTCATAATTCTGAAGTATTTATGATGGTCAGATTCATAGAGATAAAGGTAGTCCCACCCTGAGAAAGCCTTCCTTGTCAATGGGAAAGAAGTACTTTCGCAGACGGAAGAGCTCGGAGATTATTAGCCAGCGAATATTTTTTTGCTTCTGATGTACCAGCTCTAGCTCACTTGATGGCGTGCTTTCTTGGTTGTGCCCGCCTGTGCTTATGTTCCTGTTTCTTTCTTTCATAACCTGCAGTCGCAGTGGGAGATATTAGCTCTTGTGTTTCAGCGATAGGGAGTTTTTCAAACAAAGGGACGGAAGTACGTTCTGACCGATCACAAGGGGGGCAGGCAGACTACAAGGTAAGGAGTTTATTTTTAATTGAACCCAATAGACTGATTTATGGAGAAGGTCGGGCAGGGTAGGCTTAATTGTTTGGCTGACAGGGACCATGACTATGGGAAGAGCTCACTGGAATGTCATGCCTGGAAGGAGGTCAATGTTCAATTGGGGCTAGGTAAGAGATGAGATACGAATGGATACGGCAAACAAAAAATGATAAATAGACTAGAGGCAGCCAGAGGATTCTAGCATAAGAGAAGAAGACCCTAGGAATCGAATGCAAAGTAACTGAATGCTTATCCTGTGTTCGGACGAAAGAATCCCCTGCCTGCTCTTGTTCGAGAATCTGCTTCACATTCATGCCCAGACTCGGATGCTAGAGAATAGTCTGGAATGCTCTCTTACTGGGATCCTATCTGCTCTTAGAAAGATGCCCGGTCTTAGGCGAAGGCAATGAAATGGATGCTATTGCTACAGTTGGAATAAGCGTTCTTGGGATCTTCTCTGGTGTTCACGTAAGCGCTGTTCTCGGCCTTACCCCTGTTTGTGGGGAACTCCAGGAGGATATACAAACCTGAGGAGGGCGAGTCAAGCAAGGCTGTCAAAGTAGCCTTAAAATGCCTTATATAGGTATAGGCTATTTTGCCTTCTTCTTCGATGAGAAGAGAAGGTAGGAATTGCTCCTAACCCAAGAAGAAACGGGGGAAATTAAGTAAGAAAGGCACTCAGACTAATGGCATTCGAGAGCATTCTCTTATTCCTTGCCATCTTATCTTCGTTTACTCTGATATTATCTTCATCCTATCTTCTCGGAGTGGGAGCTAATCAAGTCCCACTGCTCCTTCTTGCGAGCAGATTAGGCTCTTCTATTCCCTGAAAAAGAACCTATTGATTCACTTGCACCCCTTCTTTTTGAAATGGCAACTGGTGCTTTCAACTAGAAAAGAAAAAAGAGGTACGGGAAAGATGCAAAGGCAAGACCACAGGTACGGGAATCTCTCATATATAGGAAAACGTCTTGTCAGAGCCTTTGACTCCTTCTACTCAAGCTCCTGCTACAGCTCCGATTTCCTTGTGACCAGCTGACTTCCCTTCCTCTCGCAGGAGAGGAAAGAGTAAGAGCGGATTCGTGCAAAAGAGCTATCTTATATATTATTAATATATATTATATATAATAAGAGCAGACTTGATGAATGACTGACCTAGTAAGAAGAATTCCCCTCCTCTCTACTAACTCTAATACAGAAGATTCTTCTTCTATTTAAGAATGTGCACTATGCTTAACACATGCAAGTCGGACTCTGTTTTCGATCAATCTGGTTCACCTCTCTAATTACGTATGTAGTCTTTCCTTTCTTCTTCTGGTTCTTCCTTTTTTCTTCATTTCTTTGTTGGTCAACAACCAACCACAACTCTCGTTTCCAAGATCAAATCTCTCTTCATAAAAAGGGGGAGCCGACTTCTTTTGCATGGAGACAGTCGTTCACTTTGACTTTGTCGAAAAAAGAGCTCTAAGCCGAGGGGCGAGTCAATTACACCAGACTAAGAGGGCAAAGGCATAATGATAGTGATAGTAGGGTCGGGACCACTCATAAGATTCTTTTATTTTCAATTTAAAATACATAAAGAGGATTGTCGAACGAAGTTTTCGGGTTTCTGAAAGTGATAAGGACACATTTCGAGTTGACCAGCTCATGAAAGCAAGACTTGGATGACATGTCTCTACTACAAATAGTCGGCCCATAATACCTATAAGAAGACTCTTTAGGTTTAGGATGACGGGGGACATAACTCGCTCTTTGATTTTCAGAATAAGTCCTAGGAGCTTTGTCATTCTTGTGAAGTCATCAATGAATAGGAGTAAACTGCTTTGATCAAGGGATGGCGTCCTCATTAGTCCACAGACCTCAGTGTACACTAGCTCAAAGACTGTATTAGTCAACTATGGGCTTCTGAAGAACGGCTGTCCCCATACAGAGAATGAATCTTCTCAATCTCAAAAAGAATAGACTGGTCTTTCCGACTAGTGCTACTGTGGCTACCCTCCCTTTCACTGGGGTCTAGGACATTAAAACAGAGAAGGGAAGCTAAAGGGAAGCACCTTTTTTGAAGCAAGCGGTAGACAAGAAGAGGGAAAGCAACTAGTGCACTTAGCGGCTTTCGAACGACTTTCTAAAGGGATTGAGAATCTAAGGCTAAGGCTAAGCTAAGGGGCGAGTAGCGGAAGAAAGCCGAAGCTATGGAATGTGGATCGAAGGATTCGAGCAAGTTCCGTTCTCCGAGGGCTCATCAAGCGGATGTTATTCCTTTTCCGATGCTTGTTCCTAGATATAAAAATTAAAAAAATAAGTGCTTTAGTCTACGGGGGTTGGTTTTCCTCTCAATCTAAGATTGAGTTGTTGTCAAGTCTTGTCTACCGCCCCTAAAAGGGTTCTGGACATAGACAAATCCATTTTTTCATAAAAGAGAATATTCCAGTTCGTTTTTAATTTTTAATCGGATAGAGCCTTTATTTTATGAAACTTCTTTCGATTTCTTAGTGTATTTCCGTCCCTCGCTAACGCACAGGAGAACTGGAGTTATAGGCTATTGGGGAACCTCCAATCCCGGCTTTTGACTCTCTTAATATATTTCATTTAAGTCCTTTGGCCAGGCATTCCGCTTGAGCGGGAAAGATTCTCGGGACTGCTCTAACAGAAGGCGCGTATCGATCAAAGACTTTTGCTTTCTACCGCCTACCCGAATCTCAATCTTTCTTGAAAGTGTAGTCTTTTCTTTCATGAAAGAGGAAGACCCTCTATTTGATTCCAGAAAGCCTCTCTTTTAGTCAGTAATGAAAGAAAACCTCCAATAAAGAGAGGACTCATTGAATCCCGAAAGCAGGTCGGTTTTGGGAAGCTCTTGTCGAACCTAACCTAAAGGTTAGGGTTGGTGTGCTACTCCCGCTTATGTGTAAGAAAGTGTGCTAGTTAAATCTATCTGTACGAGATGCTATCTATGCCTTTTGGGAACTATGTGACTTAGTCTTTATTTTTATTGGAGATGCAAGTTTTGTCTTCCCTCTGCATCTGTCCACATCGTGCTCCAGCTCAGCGATGCCTGAAATGCTACCCATTCTCCTATCTCTGACCATGCTTTTGCTTCTCCCGCAACTTATGGGGAAGTCACTAAGTCTTACAAACCAGGATGGACCATCACTTCTAAGAAGACGTCACTTTCACTTATTGGAAGAGGTAGGAACGCTGGGCGGGGTGTCTTATGTTTATGTTGTAAAGGGGAAAGCCACTATGGGATCTCGGATCTACGAAACTAAGGTGCCTTGTATCAATTCACATTGCCTCAAAGAATCCCTTCTAACTACCAGTCTTAGTTCTCTGGATCGCTTATTCAATTCACATTGAGTAGTGGAGGATGGGATGGATATCCTATGTTAGGTCCTGCTTTACCGATCAAGCTTCCTATCCTATCTCTCGTCTATTATATTAAGACTGGGCCCCTTGCCTTGGAATCGCTACCTTTTTGGAGTTTTTGGAGTAAGCACACCTCTACTTCTACTACGATAAGTTTCGAGCCTGGATGAAAGAAAATATGAATATATTATACATATATATATTATTAAATAAATATTATACATATATATATTATTAAATAAATATTATAATAGCCGCATAAAGGCTTTGTAAGAAACTAGAACCTCCAGCAGCAGTAGTAGCAGACGAACCAGATAAAAGCTAGTTTGAACTAGTCAAAGAAGAGCGGAGACTTTCATGTCCCTTTGAAACTAGGTCCCTTATTTCATTTATGGGAAAGCGAGCTCTATAGCAGCAAAGAACAAAGAAAAGGAGTCTATCTTTCTTCTATCTTTAAGATCTAGTTCGCTTGAACTTCTCTCAAATTACATTGAAACCAACGTTTCACGATTCTGATGAGAGAAGGAGATAACTCTGAACAAAAGCAGTCTACTCATGTACCGAGGTCCGGGATGCAGAGATTCGTCTGTTTGCTCTAGAAGAAAGATCTCAAGCCAAGATCAGCTGCTAGCTGGACTGAGTAAGCGCAATGACAATGATCAGACAGAAGAAAGTGGGCTTGTCAGCATGGCTCTTCAGGCAGGAAAGAGGGTGACGGTATGAATTAAGCAATGAAGTCAACATGCGAATGAAATGTGAATCAAAGAGTCATAGTGAAACCGGTCTTTAGCCAGTGAAATCGGGACAAGCAAGTTCAGTGAACCGAGGGGCAGAACATATAGGTATTATTGGTTGGCATGGCTTGAAGGCTAGATCTAGTATGAAGCTAAGAAGTCTTAAGCCGCTCGCCTAACCTACTAAAGCGAGGAGAGGAGATGGAAAGGAAGGAATTCTTTCTTGTCTGCTATCCCTTCTTTTCTTCCTTACTTCACTTCCTTAGTTGCGGAGAAGACGGTAGATGCTAGAATAGAAGGAGGAGTGAAAACTTTAATTAAGAGGCGATGTAATAGAAGATGCAGACTTCGGGCATTAAAATGAGTTCAGTTCCTGTTCTGGAATGTCAAGCCATCTCGAGTAGATGTCGGCATTTCCGCTGTTAAAGAGCCATACATCTCAATAAGAGACGCCTTCCTACTACTTCTCAATAAGAAGCCTTTAAAAGAAAAGAAAAAGCGAATCGAAGAATTCTCTCTTGCTCTTGGCTGAGAAAGAATAGGAATGGATCTAGCCTCTAGATAGAGTGTCAGATGAAATAGTAATGAAAGCGAGAAAAAGGAAGTCCATGTAGATGATTTCCAAGCGGGCGCATAGGGATAGGGTTCTCTCTCCTCTTCGAGGCAGGAAAAGGCCAACTATAGTGCAAGTACATACCAAACTTTTCAAATCATGCGGAAACTACCGATATGCGCCGGAACTCCGCTTCGGTTGGCAAGCTAGGCTTTCTTATCTGTCCTAGTCTGGGGGCGCTTCTGCCTATTTTATTAATATTTAATATCCTACATCCTACTTCCAATATTTTATTATTTATTAAAATTATTACAAACTTTCTCTTTATGGTACCTGATTCATTCAGCTCTTCGGATGTGCTTGTTTTGTCCTGTGCTTCCTAAGCGTACCAAACTAACTGCGTCATCTGTTTTTGGGGTATTGAGACAAAAGGCTATAGATGCTAGGATCCGGTAGCTCCATTCGTATATCTCTTTTAGAATTTAACAAAGGGGAACCTTTTCTCCATACCTGCATCATATACAGCTACTACAGCTACAAAAGAAGATCTTGTATTGCTAGATACATTCTATGACCCTACTTCTACTGGTAGAACACCAAATGATGCTACACAATCTGATTTGCCATCCACATTAATAAAAATACATCACAGGATGGTGCTAGCAGATCCTTTTCCATGGCACCTTTTGGTTTCTCTCTCGCGCCTATGCCCGATTCTTATTCTCTTGATGCTGGTCCATCTCAACCTCTGCCTTCAGGCATTCATTGGATCGGTCCAAACTTTAGTGTGTCAAGAAGAAGCAAAAGGCGGATGGGAATGGTAGCCTTGCAAAGTTCGGGGCTTGTGGCCAAGGTTTTTGAAATTCCTTCGTTGCTTTCAGTCGTTTAATAAAGAAATCCCATAAAATGCAAGACAGTCGACGAAGGAATTCGGCATAAGTTGGGCCCCAGGTCATGTCGGAGTGGAACTCATAAAAGGCGAATACAATTACACATCATCATCAAGAAAGGAAAAAAGAGGAGGGGATATAGAAAGGAATGTTTTGAATGCGTAAGCACACTCTTACATGGCAGGGAAAATGACTGGCCTTAGGACTGCAAGGGAATATCTAATTATTGCAGAGACATACTTAATTAATAGATTTGAAATCTTACTAGAGATTTCAAAAGACCCTGAAAGCACAGCACTCAAGTTAGCTTCCACTTCCTTCGAGCTAGTTCGAATGGCAATGGCAGTTGCTAGACATGTCGTGCCAGTCTAATTCTCAGTCTCGCTAGTGGGATCCCTTTCAATCAGTTCTCCGTAAGCCCTTTCCTTTTCATGTGCAGCCTAGTCTCTCTTTATTCTATGCCAACGAGGGCATCGGCATCAAGACAAGACCGACCCTTTCAAAGGTTAGTATCCACCGTACTAACAAGGCATTCAAAGATAGGAAAAAGCCATTAGTCCTATAAATAGCAGGGGATTCTGTTGATTAAGCCTCTTCTTAGACCATGTATTCTTCCTCCGATTCTGGGCATGGAGATCAACCTTGGGATTTTACATTGCTTAAGCATCAGCAGAAATATCTGTTAAGATTAATAATCTCTGTTGTCTTTACCCTTGGACCTTGAGTTGCATGTATACTAACACCTGCTATGAGCGGTTTTTGGCCCCTTGCCGAAAACATACAGCAGGTGAACGGCATTGAATAGAGTCTCTCCCCGTTGAGGTTGAGATCTCTACCCTTGGGATTTTCCTAAAGGCTAGGTGCCACTACCCTAGTATACAGCCCCTGTTTGGTCCCTCTAGTAATAACTAGAGACAGACACCGGTTTGACTCTAAAGGGGTACATTTTATACTGTGTACTTTTTCCGAGATAGGTTTGACTCTAAAGGGGTACATTTTATACTGTGTACTTTTTTTTCTCTACGCTATGGCAGATAAGAAAGATTGGTAAAAAGGTTGATCTCTTTATGCCCGCAGAAGAATGGAGACATGTCCTGGGATAGATGTAATAAAGAATAGCCTTCTCTCTTTTGCCTCTTCAACCTCCAGGATCAAATGAAAGTTAAAGAAGTTTTACGTGTTTATTTCATATCAATCCCTGCTTCATCCTTACTCACCGAAGCCAGGCTTGAAGCTGTGGATTAGGGTAGGGATTGACTTTCTCTTCCGTCTGACTAGAAGGTAGGACAGTCTTGTCTATTTACGACTGTGATTTCTGCCTAGCTTGCTCTGTTAAGTATACTTTAAGTTCCAGCAAGGGATCAGTAGGAATCTGACTCCACATCGCTAACAAGCCTGTGATCGAATAGCGTAGAAAGAAGTGAATGGCGTGGCAGTTAGGACTTTACTTAAGCATAGAATATGAATGCTTTGGCTATCCTATCCTTTCACTAAGATGCTTTCGTCAAAGAAGCTATCTTCTTCCTAGTTTTGTTGGAGGAAGGACTGACTGAACTGAGTATGAAGTAGGTCGTCGAAAGAGGCCTAATAAGACTCCTCCTTCTAGGATTTTGCCTAGTTAATACAGAAATATAAGTCTCATTTCCTTTCCTTCAATGGACAAGAAAGCAAAGGCTCGATACCTTCTATTTCCTTCTAGTCTAGCAGCATCCTTGGGCACTCAAAAAGTACTCCAACTATACTATAAGAGGCAGATTTGATTGGTGAGTTGCTTATTCACAACAGATGAGTCAATAGCAGCAGAGTCGTGACAACAAACAGCTAAAAGCTGGAGTAGGAACTATACGAATAAAGGGCTCTATCCAGGTCGTATCTAATTTGACTGGTTGGATTACTTTATTGGGCTTAGCTTAGGTTAGCTTTAAATCCTTGGCTAGCTTCTTTTTACCACGTCTGCCGAACACTCCGAATCACCTCCCATGCGCCCTTGGTCTAGTACCCATTTCCCCCGTGGGAGCCACCTGACAACACCAGCACAGCATTGGATTCTTTCCGTCCCCTCTCTTCTAAGCTGATTCAATAGCTGCTCCTTCTTTTAGTTCATTTCTTCGGTGATTTACTCTCGTAGCGCTTAGTGTAGTAAGGGCCATCTGCTTTTGCTAGCATTCCAAGCCTTCGAATCTTCCTACCAGTCTTCGAAGTCGTATATCGAGGTACTCTCATTCCCGACCCTTTCTTTTCACTGTGTGAATGAGCGACCTTGGATTTTCATAAAAATGGGTTTGGTGTCTTGTTACCACCAATCTATGGGTAGATGGAAGACTAGCACAATGTCACAATACAAAAGTCATAAATCCACTTTCATAGCTCTCGAATGGACTCTACGCTACCATTGATCTTCTCTTTCTCTGTCTGCGCGGGTTCTCCCTCGGTGTTTTAGAGCTAGCATTGCCGCAACAGAGTTATCCGGTTATGACGTTATCATTTACCACTTAATGCCCCCAGAGGATCATGCCAAACTAATCTTGAGAGGGTGAATCAATCAGACTAATTGATCTATACCATAAAGAGCTCGTTGTCGCTAACACGTAGAACCAAGTGGGGATAGGGATAGTAATTGGTGGGTTCACCGCAGTTTCACCTCGTGATATAGGAACCACAAAACCTGTCCGCAACACCAAGAAGCAAAGAGGTAATTACATTGTGAGCCACTTATTTAGCAGGAAAATGAGCGTTGTCACGGCCCATAGGGGATAACGGATTGGTTGGTACCTTACGAAGTCAGGTAGGGGGCCCTAATCCCATCAATAATAAGGATTTATCTTATAAGACTTTCTTTTCCTTACTTTTTCTTTAGTGAAAGAGAATATCTAGGGGTTCTGCAGGGAACCCTACCAACCCTACCCCGGGGCACACAAAGGGGTTTCCATAGACCGAAGCTGAAGATCTTATAGCCAAACCTATTTCTTTTTCATATGAACACTCACTTACCCTTTTTCTCTTTTTGAAGGTATCTCTTTTTTTGTTATTCTCTCTTTTCTCTCAAGCATTTTTTAGAGAAATGCTAACTAGACATTTTTTGGAGAAATGTTAACCGAGATGGGATGATACCCTTATAGAAATTTTCACTGCTGTTATGAGCCAGCAAAGTCTTAATCAAAAAATTTTCCAGGCATTGGCTGCTCCTTTCCTTAAAGATCTCTTGGGTGATATGCACCTACTTGGTTAACCACATAAGGTCCTTCCCTTTTTTGAAAAAACTTGCCTCTTGACTGATGAGTCATTTTGATTGGCCGTCTGACTGTTAAAATCATATCTCCTTGTTTGAAGGATCGATTTATAACCATTTTTTTAAAGTAGGTCGCATCTTTCTTCTGGGAATGCAAATGTAAATTATCGTTATGATGGATCATCTCCCTTTGACTGGTTGGTGAATAGGGCGCAGATCCCATTCTTCTTTCCTGTAAAGGAAAATCTTGACATTGAACAAGACATGCTTTGATTCCTTCCTATAAATCTTCCGCCGATTCTATTTATTATATAAATATAATAATATCTAGGAATGTAGGAAAGAAAGCAAGTGGTGCATCCATTTGGAGTCTAAGTCCCCGTTAAGCCATTCAACAAGTTAATCCCGGCATTAGATTGAGGCAAGGGCGGCTATCCCTTTCTGTCTTTACTGGTTCAGTATGAAAAGATTCAATCTTACTTGCAGGATTAGGATTGTTCCCAGTCATTGCTCTGAGATTAGCATCACATTGAGTGCACCAACCGTAAGGATCGAAAGGCAAAGGTGAAAGCCCAAATCCACACTAAGGTTACGCCCCTTGTGAAAGGGCACCTACGTCGAAAGGAAAGGGCGAAAGTTATGAGTCAGGGGCAAGCAAGGGTCAGCCAAACCCAAGGAAATGAAATTACAAACGAAGAAAGATACATTCCAACTGCTCCTAAGGTAAGGGAACGTGTCTACTGAGAAAGCGTCTTTCGTGATGAAAGTTGCAAGTTCGGATTCAGGATTGAGAAAGAAATCAGCAAAGCGCAGCTGGAGCTGAATCTATTATAGGAGGCGTAGGGTAGGCTCTTTGGATAGATTGACTGGCTTAAGCCGATGAACCAGCTTCTACCACTGACGAGCTAATTCGGACTATGCCTAACTAGAGGAATAAAATCACCTGATCTTGGCTCGGCATCTTTTGAATGGTAATCCAATATCTGGTAAGAAAGGTCGAGTCGGCTACTCGAAGCGGAGAAGCAAGAGCTCACTCGACCCATAGGAATAGGGAGGAAGTTTCATTCCAAACTGCTCTTAGTTTGAGCTAGGAGATGGGACAATACGCTGTTAGACCGGGAGTTTCAAACTGACCTTTAGGGATCGGAGTTGCAAACTGCTTGACCTTACTTAGGTAAGGTTGGGTAGGGAGGTCTTCCCACTTCCTCTTCCCATTCATTAAAGGGTACTAAGACGAACTGAGGAAAGGAGCGGAGTTGAAGCTTGAGCGGTACTCCTTCTCTTTAAAACTCACTTATTAAGGTTCGGAGATGCTCGCCCGTCTACCGGGATAGGAGAAAGAGAAGATCTCGACTAGGAGTCAGAGGGAATCTCTATCGGATCTTTTCTAAGCCAGGAAGATGCCTCCGCTGAAGTAGCAAGTATTGGGGTTTCAAACTGAGATTTTACTTTATAGTAAAAAGGGGTTTACCAGATCGAAAGAATCCTGTAGCAAACGGGATTGATTCCACTTCCTTGCTTTAAATACGTCCCTCTTCTCTCTTGCCGATTCCGAACTCCAGGAGGAGAGTCGCTCAGCCGACTAAAGCTAAAAGCAGAGTTGGAGCTTGGCAATGCAGTTGATCTTCTTGCAGCTGAGAGAGATGCTGGCATTGAATGAAGCTGATTCCCCCGTATTGGACAGAAAGAACCTTCTATAATGAAGAGTAGGATGTGAGGGAAAGCCCTCTAGTCGAGTAAGAGAACTGAAAGTTTCAAGCCAGTAAAGTCCGTTAGTGGGGGAGTTCACCCGGAGATTCGTCAATCAATTCTTTCTTCTGGAAACGACTAAAAAGAGCAGGAGCAGGGCTTGTCCGGGGCAAGGGATGCGGGTATGTCATAAAGATGAAGCTTGAAAGCGGGGCTGTGAAACTAAATCTCCATCATCAAAGACAGGGGCAAGAAGGATGTGATCGATCCCCACCCAGGTAAGGAACGAAAGTCACTCGACTTCATCAAGGGAAGGGGTTTGAGAATCAATCGACCAATAAGGCATTAGTGAAGAGACAGAGGAAAAGAGGTTGAGTTAGTGAGGAACATCTCACACATTCTAACTTACGAAATTAGTGAAGTGAAGAGAGAAGAGAGAGGAAGAGATGTTATGAGATGAGCAGAAGTATCCCCTTGTTTTGCCGTAGGAGATAGAAGGGATTCAACTTCTTCCTCGAACGAAGTGAGAGTATAACTGCAGCTAAGAGTTTTAGAAAGAAATAGCATCTGTTCCCTCCGCTTAAAAGCTCCCGGTTAGCCGCAGTACGAGGGGTGAACTCCCAACTCCTAGCTACCCTAGTTACTAAGACTTCTAAATGGATTCCCTCTATCTCAGCAGCAAGATAGGCTGCAACTAGACGTAGATCGAAGCTACATAAATTGAGTATGGAATCGAAGCTACCCTTAAGAATAAGGCAGACCTAGCATCCCGAACTAAAGACTCTATTTCGTCTTTCACTTCACCCTTGCTTCCTACTAAAAATGTTCAATCCCTTGCCCCTCTCGCCCGACTTATTCGTCTTTCTTTCACTCATTCCTGAAAGTCAGAAGCCGTAAGCAGACTACGCTTTCTATTCCCGCCAGGGAAGGATTCCTAGAGTTGCTAGTAGGGCATTCTTACCTTAGTTTCTTTCTAGTTCACATTGAAATAAGTAAGAGAACAACGCAAACGAAACCAGAGAATCCGTTTTCAACTCGAAGTTAGAGATTTTACTTTCCTGAACCAACTCTGGAAACTAAGAAACCGGCTTTCCTATTTTCTTTGAGCCAAGCTTTCCGGCTAAGTCGAATAGCTTTTGCACCTATCCCATCCCTGTCAGTCGAGTGGTTTAGTATTGCTGTAAGCCCTTCCCTTGACGGGAGGTTGCTTTTCCGGTTGCTTTAAAGACTTTCCGATCCCGGTATTCGATCTAAGTTAAGTTTCCCTTTCCTCTGCCTTCGAAGCGGATGAGGGACTTGTTGAAGAAGCTTTCCTTGATTCTCTCGGAACTACTTCTTTCAGTCTAGCATTTTCGCCCCTTGCCTCAAAGTCTTAGTCCAAAGCGTTGGATTCAGAACTTCTCTTGTCGATACCCAACTTTTGTCTCGTACCCAAGTTTCTAAACTACAGTTGTAGCCACCCCAAACCCCTGTGTTAACTGCCTTCAGCTGGTAACATACTTTCCGAAGTAAACCCCTATTAAGAAGGGAGACTCACTCTGCGGGGGAATAGGTTTAGCATTAACGTCTTTCAAAAACCCTTCCTTCTATTCTTTTTCCATAAGTCAAGCTGGCTAGCCAAAGCTTCTTGAATGACCAACTCTTGCTCGTCCTTTTGGCCCTTTACTTTGAGTTCACCAACCGAACATGACAGTTCTTCCATTCCTCATGCATTCAATAATAGGTCTGGTTTGGGGCTTTCTACGATACTTAATTGTACGATCCTTTAAAGTCTCCGGTGCTGCTCCTGGCAACCGAGGCCGACACAAGACACAACCGCAGCAGTTCGACTAAGAGCATGCTTCCCCCTACCTCACTTTTTCCACCCCGATAATCCACCCCCTTTAAACACACCCCTCCCCGCAGAGCGGATTAATTAGTATTACATGAAGGAATAATATCGGTAATGTAAAACAAAGGTTTAAGGTTGTTGTACTCAAGGAGGAGTTATCGTACTCTTTGAGGTGGCTATGTGATATATCCCCTACCTTTTTCTTATTATACTTAATATATTTAAATAAGAAATCGAATTCGTATCCCGCCCCGTGGCTATTAATAGTGTTTTTCCGGCACTGTTCCCCTTTTGTGCCTATGGTAACATCACTCGGTAGTATATAAAGTCGGCGACCTTTCAAGAACGGGAAAGATTATAGTGCTTCTCATACACACGGTAAAGACTTTTGGCTAAATCCAAGTCATTGGAAAGCCTTTGAAAGGTGGGAATGGGGTGTGGATTCCCTGCGTTTTCCTCTTCCCACCTCGTACCGCGATACGCGCGGTTCAACCAGTTTCTATAACTTTTGATCTCTTCAAACCGGGCATTTGGATTCATACCCCTCAACCCTTTTTCTCCGGAAATGTGTTCCTTCAGGGCTTCATCGACTGCATCCGTCAAAGATAGAGTCGAAGTGACAGTGGGAAAATCCAGTTCCGCCCGAAAAAAGGTCCCCTGGACCCTCTCGAGTTTGATGAGGTCAGCCTTCACATTTTGACACTGATCCCACATCTCCAGCTTCCGCCTATTCTCTAGGATAGCAGAGATCTCCATAGGGGAGGGCCTTGTGGAAGGAGCTGCGGGTTCGCCTTGAGCCGGCGGAAGGGCGTCTTCGCTCGCATCTTGCATGGCGTTTAGCGAGTCTAGACACCCCTCTAAAAAGGGTTGCACTGCTTCCCACAAGTCCATTTTTTTTTTCTTTTTACGACGTAGCCTACTAAAGCTAGCTCCTACTCCTTCTCCTCCTCCTCCTTCATCGTCGTTGGTCCTTCTTTCACTAATGATCTCACCAATAGTAGTTTCGCGCTTAACCGCTTGTTCCTGTAAGTCTACTATCTTAGTTCCTCAATCTAGAGAGTAGAGGTTCAACGCTCATTATACAATATTCCACTTACTCTTTTTCTCTCAAAAGTAGTTTACAGCAAGAGTGAAGGTATGAGAGAGGTGTAACTCCCCCGAAGGGGAAGCCCAGAAGCAGAAGGGAAGTCAAACCTTTCTTGCAAAGCAGCTTCATTAGAAAAGAGAACATTAGGCAAAGAGAGAAGCTTAGGGGAAAGAGAAGGTCAATACAAGGCACTTCATGGAATGCCTGAGCCCTTGGAGACGGCGAGAGGGTAAATTAAGCCCCTGCCCTTGTTTCCAGCTGGCCTTCCTCGCTAACTATGCTAGCTCCTTTATAGCTCATTTCCCTCTTCTTCTGGTGAAGCTGCTCTCTGCCCAATCCCTTGAAGTTTGGCTTTCCAGGCTAATAGTCGGACTTGGCTGGCTTTTCTGGGAATCTGTCTGAAGGCTCATCTGTTTACCCGAGCTTGCTTACCTTCCTTTGAGAATAGGATCGAAAGAATTGAACTAGACCAGATCGACTTCAAAAGGAGGCTGCTCCTGATTCTTTTGCAGCTGCAGGAATATAGGTTACTATAGAAAAGCAATCAATCCGGTAATGCAGGAAAGGCAAGGAAAGCAGTCCCGGAGTGGAACTGTGAAAGAAAATATCTCTCATCAACATCATCACCGGTAGGGAAAGGAGTCATTCAAATAAAGAAGTCACAAAAAGAATAAGGATCCGGAAAAAGAGAAGAATCGGGTTTAGCGGTAATGGCATAAGCCAAAGCTAGATCACCGGAGTTTGGGCAAATGGGTACGAGAGAAAAAGGTTTTGAAATGCATCTTCCGAAACCAGATAATCAACCGAAGGGGATTCCCCTGCAAAAGGAGATGGCTCTAGTTTCATACTAATCTTCGATCTTCAAAATTCCCTAAGGTAAGGCATCCCAAGGAGCGAAGCGGCTCAAAGGATTGGCAATTCAGCTCAGTCTGGTCTGAGGAGATGGGCTAGGCTACTCGCCCCATACGTAGGAAGAGGGGGAAGTCAAGTACCTATATCCAAGATCACTATATCCGCTTTGGTGGTAATATCTTGAGGAAGGGCATAAAAGAAAGCACCAAAGCAAACAAAGTAGATTATTCTAAGATACGAACTTGCGGAAAGAATGAAAAGGTATTCGACTAAGACGGGGACGGGTATTCCCGAAGATGCTTGACCTAAGAGATAGAGACGAGAACGAGACTAAGAAAATAAGATATTGGAGAGGAAAGAAGCAGTGCGAGTAGAGTAGGGGAGATAAATCAAAGAAAGACAGTACGGAAAGGGGGAGAACCATTGAGTAGGGGAGAACCCCTACCCCAGAAAAGGAAGAGAAAAAGTTCTTTTAAAGACTTATTTCCAGTTCTCTTTAGTAGAGACATTAGGGGGGAAAACATTCTCACAAAGAAAGAAGAGCACTAGAGTACTATAGGGCGGAGCTCCCTGCTTCAGCTGAAAACCGCTGACGAAGAACAGGTCTTCCCAGGGGCACTACCGAGGGAAGAAGAGAGTCTCACATCTGTACTGAGATTAGGCAGTGCATGAGGAGGATCATCAGAATAAAGAGACTCATCCTCCACGAATGTAACATGCCGAAAGATATGAAGTCGTACGAGGATCAAAGCATCGCCGGGGAATACCCGAGTAAGATGCAAAATGCTATATGAACAGAACAATGCGCCTTGGGAGATAATTGATCTCGGAGTGAGTCTGGACACAAAGCACTTGCACCCCCATGAAAAATATCCCAAGGAATCTTGCCTTTATGATAGCATCAGATGGAGTTCTGTTGATGACATATGCTGCTGCTGGCTTCAGCCCATAAATACTTAGGTACATGCATTTGAAGCATTTGGCTAGAGCAGCAATAGGTGCCTGTTTTTCTTTTCCTTTCTGCTACTCCATTTTGTTGCGGTGTGTAAGCACAGTCTCGTTTATGTATAATCTCATTAGATGAGAGAAACCTCTTAAACTCAGTAGAGACATATTCACCTCCTTCATCAGATCTGAAGACCTTGATCTTACATTCAAACTTCTTTTCCACTTGCCGCTTTCAATTCGATTAAAAGCTTTAGATTTGTGCCGTAGCATACCTGGTACAACGAGAATAATCATCTATGAAGGTGACATAATAGCAGTCCCCAGAGAGAGACTTGACAGGGGCTGGGCTGGACCCCTTCCATCGGAATGGATCAAATCCAGAGGTACGAGGTCACTCGCCTTATCGAATAAAGCAGGGATTACGCCTTTACCAAGTACTCAACAGGTGAGGGGTGAAACTTCTTAATAGCAAGCAGGAAACACTCAATTTAACACGAGTGACTACGCCTATAAAGTGGCATAGTGGGGAGTAACCTGCGCTTATAGGCTCTCTTGCTGCTCAGTCCTGCTGTTCTGTTCCAGGGAGAGGTATGAAATCGCTTGCCGTAAGGAAGAAAGCAGGACGAGTGCTTAATGAGCAGAAATCCTCGTCATAACTCTGTTGACGATGAAAGCATTAGCGAGGTTATAAAGGCTGATTCTTATTCTGCAACTAGCAATTCTCTTCCTTCGCTTTAGCTTGCTACTATCTTCCTTCTGTCTAGTTACAGTCCGCTCCTGACTAATCAGCCTATTGAAACTGAACTTCTTAGTACCGTACCGCCTTATTAGTCTATCTAGGGAGTTTCTTAGTCTAAGGCAATGATGAATATGATTCGAGCATCCCTCTATAGGATTGATTCTCTTTCCTAGGGTAAATTAAGATGTTGTCAAATGAGTTTTCTTCTTTAGTGACAGTCCGCCAGTAACAAGAGAGATAGTGAGATGTTCACTAAGAATAGCTCACCTATCGAACGATAACCATACAAGCGGTACTTTGCTAGCTTTAAAAAACCTAAATCCTTTGTTGCTAAAGGGATGCTTAATTCCCCTTATTATTAGGATGCTTTGCTTTGCTCCGGATGCTATCAAGAGAGCTGGATTGAGATACCTGGGGAGGTAGCTCAACTAGCGAACGATATTAGACTGTCAGCACAAAGGCAAGCCTCAGAGAAAGTAGCTAAATAGCCTTCCTTATTTATTAAAGCAGTCTAAAGAGCATTCTCAGGAAAGCTTCAAGCATTCTTAAATAGTATAATATAAGGAAGAGAAGCGAGGAAGAAGAAAGAAGTGCTAACGAGGTAGCTGCAGTGCAAGAACAACAAGAACAAGGTCTTTTTTTAGGCCTAGGCTTACTTGTCTATTATCGTTCGCTTAACGGGATATTCTTTGGAACATCCCTTAAGCTCTCTTGTGACTGGCAAAATAACATCTAAAAGCAGGGACGAAGTAGCTCGACCAAAGGGAGAGGGAATACGAGCTCTACTTCATACCGTCACTCGGATTAGCAGGAGAGTGACTTCATTCCACATCTCCTTCTTCAGAAATAGAGCGTCAGCTTCTTAGTAGCTACAGGCTCTTGTTACCATTAATTCCCAATCAAAGAGCTGAAAGAAGAACTAATCTCATCATGTAAATCAGGAATGTCTCAATTTATTGGATAATGCGAGCAACTCGTCCTTCTATTCTTCTTTGAATTCCCAGGTAAGGAAAAGAAAGGAAAGGAGGAAAGCCGAAGGCAACTCCATAGGGATGCTCGGACTTCCTAGAATAGCCGTATCTGTATAATAGAAGAATAGAGCGAGGGTAGCTTCCTTTTATCGGGCATCTCTCTCTTCATTGATAACCGACGCCTATCTGATATTGCCGGATCAATCAACTACCCTTACCTTCCCATGCATGCTACTTCACTCCTTCTCTTCTTTAAGGTAAGGAGAAAGAGTGCGCTCTTCATCAACTCATTTCTCTAGGCTTCGAACTCAATCTCAATCCGACTAACTCTTCAGCCCATCTCTTCTTTATCTCTCATCCGTGCCAATAAAAGAAAAAGAAAGAGTTCAATCCGAATCCTTCCTGTTCGCGTTCTTAACTCTTTCACATCGTCTTAATCTTCAAATGGGAACTCAAAGTCTTCCTCTTTCTCTGCCCTTGCATCAAATCCAAAGAGCTGCTAAGCGAGGAAAGAAAGAAATTGATCTCGCATTGTTCTATAAAAAAGATAATCTGCATCAATCCCATGAAGGGCAGCCCTAGGCCGAGTTAGCTACTAACTACAAAGAATTACCCGTTAGCTCCTTAGAAGGGAATCCACTTAGCTACAACATCCATTCTTTATTACCCTGACGGTTTAGCAGAGGAAATAAATACCCTATATGACGAATTGTTAGCATGAATGCCTATAAGGAATATGACTCATACCTCTCCTTAACAGTCGAGCACTTCATACCTGTTATTCACAAATCAGTCGAAGACTATGCTCACTGGGATTCCCCTTCCTACTAAGCTGAACAACTGAAAGAGGGATCTCAATATGACGGAATACCCATAATCTAGGTTCCGTTAAGAATGAAGGGATATGACCAAACAGCCTTCTTATCCCTCGTCAGCTGAAAGCAAGAACCGTCACAAACTACCTTGTCCTGAAATCCCACCTTTCCGATATGACGAATAGTTGAATCCACTTCTTAGGCCTTGCCCGGATTTAGATGCGTCACTTTGATCCGAAGCGAACGATGCCTTAACTGATGAGTGACGAAGGTAGCTAACCTCCATCGCATTATCCAAGAAGCCCTCTTTTCCGAGTCTGGAAAGCAGCTAATTGAAAAGGATGAGCTAGTTAATTAGCCAAGAAAGACTAAGAAGAAGAATGACGGATTGGGAATTCTCGGACTAAACCCCGTAATCTTCCTGCCTCTGGTCGAGCTAATCGACGGTAGCGAGCAGAAGAAGAAGCGAAGCTACAGCAGTCCCATTCCTTCTTATCTACGTAAGACATAGAAGAGAGTTCAGCTAGCTTTCCGTAACGGGCTACTAACTACGACTTTGCTTCCCTATATTAGCAGCACGTCGAAGGTCTTCGTCAGGTGTCGGAATCACATTTAGATTGTGGTCTATGAACTCAATACCAGATAAAGAAGCAGCGAACAACTGAAAGAATAGAGGGAAGGTAGCATTGCTTTCACACTTCTCTCTTCGTCATTCTAAAGCAAGGAATGAAGTAGCCCGTATAGCAAGAAGGAAGGGTATAGGAAATGCAATGAACTTCATCGTAATAGATAGATCAAAATTTAATGCGTCGAACTCGTATATTTAGAGTGACCCCTCTATGCCTACTCTACTAATGACGGCATCTAATTAATAATATCGTCATAAATAGTAGGCACGATGCCAATTCCACTCCATTATGAGCTTTCCTAATTCTCCTAGTTGTGCCTAATGATCCGAGGAATGATAATGACGGCTACGATACGAAGGAAGCCGAAGAAGAGCTAGCAACTGTCATACTATAATAAAGGCAGTCGCAGCTAGATCCAGGTTAATCTAACTCATGTGCTATTAACTCAATTCTGAAATCATAGGTAGCTACTTCCTTCCAACTTAAGGCATCTTACGCTCAATTCTTATTGTTGTTGTCAAGTCTTGGACTCTGTTAAAATAGGAATCTGTAAAGTGTTCCATCAACTAAATACCCTGCTGCTTCTCAATTCCTGATTAAATCAGTGCCAGAGGAATTCGGATTAAAGAAAGTCTCGTAGGAAAGGGAGCCAATGATAGATGCTTTGAAATAGCGTAATAGAAAGAAAGATTGTCTCAATATCAAGGCAAGTCTAATGCGAGTAATTGAATCAATCCCATCCATGGAATTTCCGGAAGAGTCACTCGCCAGAGCAGAGGAAGGGAATTCGGAACTCAATCACCAAGTTAACCTTCCCATTGTCTATGCCAGCAACAAAGGAAGAGGTGAGCTACCAACTCGTCACCTCCCCTCTCGTTCCACTTCTGTCTGTTCTTTCATTGCTATTCTTTCATTGTCAAGTGTCGGACTCTGGTCTTTTTGGAACAAGAAAGTGTTCCGTGAGTGAGATTTCCCCTCTCTTCTTTAATCTTTTCTTCCCAAAGCTCACTAATTTAGTGATAGAGGCTCTAATGCTGCTAGCGACGGGTAGCTACTAGGAAGAGTTGACGGTATGAAATTGCTCGACCTATAGCGAAAAAATCATAAGAGAAGAAAGCTGCTAGCAGAGGGTGGAGAAGTGCTACACCTTCGTGGATTGATCGAGTTCCGTGTACTGATTCTCATCGAGATTGGGTTGGTGTTCAGTGTACTAAACAAGCAACGGCTTTCGCGCGTTTGCGCTCACTCCGTTGCTTGTTCCGGTGCTTGTTCCCTTCAGTCGAGCTCACCTTCATCCCTCTCACTTCGTTCGAGAACTTCATGCCTTAGCTACTTTACTAAGAAGATCAGGTTCCCTTCTCTCTCTTACAGGAATAGAAGACTATCCCTAAGAAGGAGACTTTCTTTAGACTTTTTACTATCTTTTTGCCGACCATCAATGCCTTCGATTATAACTTTCGGGGAATCGAAAGTGCGGCAGAGGTCAAATGTGGCTTAACATCCATACGCATAAGACTACATCCTACGAACCTTCCTTCTCCACAGAATCTACAATGATTAAGTGATCGGAAAGTGTCTGCTAGAATGACTGAGGCTGGGTTTACTTTTTGTTCCACCTGGGCTTTTAAGGACAAAAGGTATTGAATCAACTGCTATTTCATTTTCATCAGCGGTGTGGGAAGAATAGCAATTGAATCAGTCTTCGGTGGCTCTCGTTTCCGGTGTTGAATAACCAGTGTAGGCAATAACCGGTCTTTCTGGTCTTAGCAAGGTAACTCGAAAGATCTTAGCCGGGTAGGAAGGGGAGTCTTCGTAACTTGATTCATACATTGAATTTCGATCTAGCCAAGAAGAAGAGAGAGGAGCGTAGTTTTGAGAGACTCAATAACTCGATTCTATAGCTACTATAGTCAGTCTAGGGCCAAAGCAAAGATAATGAAATGAGTCCTTTTCACCTCATCTCCTTTTCATTCTCTGGCCGATGATAGCTGATGGAACAAAAGAAAAACTAGTGTCTTGAGTGCGCTTGCTGCTGGCTTTGTTCTCAGCTCAGCTGGAAATCAAGGTTTCCCCTCTTCCCTGTCTGCTCCGCTGGAAAGGGGGCTGTCAGAGGACTTCTCCGATTATAGACTGTTAGAAAGAAGAAAGCTTTTCTCCTGACAGTTGATCCTCCCCTTGCGATCAAGTGGCTGCTGAGTGGCGTTCAGCTCTTGTTCTTTCAAGGGGCGCTCATTAAGCAGCCTTGGGCCTACCTTTGGGATAGATTCCCTCAACAGATACCTTCAATGCGAGAAAGCCAGCAGTTTAGGTTCTGAGCTAAGCATTCGTGAAGCCAATCCCTTCTGGTTTCATCCCTGCTCTTCCCGTCTTTACAAGTCAACAATCGCTTTTTCTTTCCTATTAGTAAGTCAAATCTTGCTGTTCTGTTATTCCAGCCTTGCATTCATCTGGTGAGGAATTACCTTATTCATTCCCTCTTTTAAGAGAAAAAGAACTACTACCACCGGGATTCTATTACCATAGATAGGCGCAGCAAGCTCGCTTCCCACATTTCATTCTCTGCTTTCCTTCTGAATGAGAAGCTCCTTTGGAACAACAAGAAGATACTAGCGAGATGGTCTTACCTTCGCGCTCACTTGGCAGACTGTCTCCTTAGAGATGGCCTCATACTCGACCTGGAAGAGGGAGCATGAATTCAATCCATCCTGGGGCGACAAAAGCTTTATTCAAACTATCTCTTTTCTCACGAATTGGATTTGAACCAATATCAAGCTTCGGGAATCCAATGGAATCAGAATCTGCAGCTAGGGCCACCCTTATTGTATTCGCTTGGACGTACTGACTAGATCTGTCTGCTTTCCTTGTTCGGGAATCCGGGTTGGAACTTACCTTTCATCTAGCTTAGCTTATCACATGTTAGGTCAATCCCTTCCACTGAGCACCAACCTAATTCCATCAAACTGGTGCTTCAACCTTTCATGAATGAGTCGAGAAATTGCTTATGGAGAGAAGGCCGGTTCCACTAGATCGGAAGTAGGTTTAGCTATAGATTGATTGAAGCACCGTTCTATTGCCGCCTAATGGCTCAAATCCAATCCAAGCGAGTGAATGAAGGAGTCTGAATCCGCAGACTTCCTTTAAGCGCATCGAGCCAGGGCAGACAAATCCAATTGAGAACAGACTTTTCATCCTCTCTCCTATTCTCCTTCAGGGGTCTTTGTGAGTTAGCAAGTGAAGTGCCCGTCGGGTGAGAAAGCGTAAAATCAGTAGTTGAAAGAGGAGTTGGATATGAGGTAAATATAACGATTTATGTGTAAGAGGGCAACCTCCCATTAGCCTTTCAGAAAGGAAGCAATCACTACAGAATCTGAGGTATTTTCTATTGATCTCAGCATAATGAATAAAGGCTTTCAAGATTAGCAAATTGTATTTAGCTTTGCGGGAGAACGAAAAATTCTACGGCTTTGCCCGGCCCTGTTCTATCCTAGCAGAAAGATGGCACGATGGCACAAGTGTTTACTTTCTTTAAGGAGTAACCTCAGGGGAAGATGCCCAACCTGAGGCAAAGTTAAAAAAGGGGCTCCCCTATCACTATCCGAGGAGGGTGGCACGGGTCTTTAGGTCTTGACTTCCTTTCCATTTTAAATAAGGATTTGTCCCGCCGTGTAAGATTGTCTTATCCGCTCTCCTTCTAGAATAGAGAAGAGGAGGCGAAGAGTAATAGAATCACCCAGTTCTTTAGGAGGAAGTGAGACGGGGATGGCACCAGCCACTAGCCTTTCCTTAAATTGAAAGTCAGAATGTTTTCCTGCGGAAAGAGTGGTTCAAGAAAGGGCTTGCCCTACTCCAGCTTCAAAACTTCCTTGATTTTCCCCAGATTCCCCATAACTCGAATAGGAATCGGCACCGGTACTTGACATTTTTAAGTAAACAGTAAGCATAAAAGTCAGTCATAGCAAACGGGAAAGGGCACTGATCTCTTAAATTCCTGCTTTAGCTTGACCCGGCCTATAATAGTGATAAAAAAACGGAATCGGTAGTTTCTGTTGCCGAATATTCTGATTAGCGAGAATCAAGTCGGCAAAGACCAACCAATAGGAGAATTGGCCTAGGCCTCAACGAAGAAATGAAAATCAGCACTTGAGGCGGGGGAGGAGTTTTTAGAAAGGGATTTTTCGGACTGATAGGATGGAGAAAGGCATTGGGCCAAGCAAGAATAAGAAGGGGAAAGCCTTATACCTTAGTCGGATTGAAGCACGACAACCTTAAGCTTCCTTTCTTCCTTCAGTGAGGGCCTCGGGTATTCCTAATTGCGGAGATGACCTATATGATGTGGAGGGGATATGATTGGAAGCTTTTCCAAGAGACAAGGAGACATACGGAATACCAGACAATGAGATGTACCGATTGGATGGGGCTACAAGAAGAAGAGTGCCTCGATCTTGGCTTGGCATTCAAAAAAATGGCTGGTAACAAATACGACTTCGCCCACTGCAACGAATAGAACAATAAGACGATAGGGGTATGCGACTAGACCTGCAAGACTCGCTTTGGCTTACTCCACTGAAAGGGAAACTAAAGGAAAGGGCATTCACCCGATCTATGACAACAAGGGATTGGACTGCTTAGGCGGCTTAGTAGCCTTTGCAGGAGTCAAATTCATTATTTAAAGACATTTTTGACAGGAAGGAAGATTCCGTTTTCCAGGCCATAAAAAGCGATACCGGAAATGACTAAAGAAGCGAAGGAAGATTCTCCCGCTGGTGCTTACTCTCAGTCTCAAGGAAAAGCTTTGACGACTGGGCGGACATACCGAATAGTCGGAGAGAAGGAATAGACCTTGGAAGGAAAGAAAGCCCCTCGATTAGCAAAGAGTCTATTGGGTAGAACGGAGAGTAGAGTAGGAGAGAGCAAGTTCATCCGTTATAAGACGTCAGAAAGTTCAGTAGAGTGCTTGGTCTCCTAGCTTGCCTGCTAGTGATAGTAATGCCTTCCAGTTTGTCTTTCACTCTGTCAGTCAGTCATTCGTCCCCTTTCTTCTTGTCCCGAAAGCATTTATTTCATAGAACGACTTGCCCGTAGGCGTAGGTCGTAATGCTACGAAGAAGTTGTTTGGTAAGCTTGTTTTTTTTGCTTTTCTTTTTCCACAGATCTGGAACTTTGCACACTTTGAACCCGATCCTGAGGAAGAATTCATTGTCGGGTTGGATTTTGAGGGTGCCAATAAGGATGCCAGGGGTGCCAGGCGAGCACGAAGACTGACTAGGGACGGTCACTCCGTTCCTGTCCCGATGATAGATAGAATATAATCAGATAACTACTGGAATCTTCCAACTTCAAATAGCATTATGAGTGATTTTCCCAGGCTCGAAAAGTGAACCCCATGGTATGCCTAGCGTTCCGCCAGAACTAAAGGAAAGGGGAAGGGACGAAAAAGGTCAGGAGGATTAAAAAGGAAAAAGTCTAGCCTAAGCTAAAAAAGGAAGGGCATGATTCAGAAGATAGTGAATCCGGTGTGGAATCGAACTCCATCTCATCTCCGGCTAGTTGAGTGGGACTTTCATTCCGCTCCTATGACAGCAACAGCCGGAACTCTTCACCTTTCGAAGGTGCTGGCTACTCTTTCAATTGCATATAGAAAGCCCTTGCTCGGGCACAGCCAGACTTTGATTCCTTAGCAAAAGAACAATACGAAGCCGATGGATGGTCGAGCTTCCGCCCTGCTTCTCTTCGCCTCAGTCTTAGGAAGAGTGGGAGGGGAGCTCTGATCCCTACCTCATGCTTTGAGTGCACTTGCCTTGCTGAATTTCATATAGAAAGGTTCATCAAAGGTGGTGAATCAATGCTATCTGTTCCGGTCTTTGCCGTAACTGCCCCTCTACCGAAGCCTTCACACTTAGACCATTCATTGGCATCGGTCGTCAAAGTCAAAGAAAAGGCTGGCGAGTCCCGTCTTCGACCTCCACTCAACCTCGGCAGTCAGAGTCTGAGTAGGAATGAATTGCAAGTATGGGTAGCTACGTCATCTCTTTGGTATGCTCATCTCATACCGTCTCATGTCGGTCGTGATGGACTTTGAGACCTCCCCTAAACTAAACTCTTGGAGGCGCTCAGGCTTCTCCTCAACTGAGCTCATCTTCTTCATTGGCACCGAAAAGAGAGATCGTCCAATGGCGTCATAGAAGATAGGTAGACCTCAAACCATGAACTGAAGGAAGGGTAGGACTCTGACCGTACTTCCCGAGAGTAGACAACTCAAAGAATGCCCCTCCGTAACCTAACTAGGACATGAGCACGGAACCTGTAGCTTCTCTTTTTCCATTGCCCTCATCGACTGGGAGTTTCCCGCGCTTTTTCTTTGTTGAAGACAGCTGCCTGCGGCGCTGCTACGGTACGGACTTTATTTGAGGAGTGAGTGAAGGGCAATGAAAGTGAAATCTCTTAAGAGAAGAACTGCACTTGTAAACTGGATTGGACCCTTGGGTCATGTGCCCTTGAAGTGACCTCTTTAGGAATGAAGACGACAAGCTAGTTACCTTGAAGGCAGTTCGGTAGCTCTCCAACGGGCAAGTCAGTCCCAAGAGTGAAAGGGTGTGTCGGGACTGGTTGGACGTCTTCTATATAGAAAGAGAAGGCACCAGGGGGAAGCGAGTCAGAACCACACCGGGTATCATAAGCTTCTTTACGCTGCTGATACCTGTGTTGTCTTGGAGCTTAGGCCACTAGAACGCGTCTTTCATCTAGTTCAGTAAGGAAGTCAGGCACTCATCTCAGTCTCAGGGACATGCCCAGAAGAAACTGCTGGTGTCAGGTTTTCGGGAATTGAATCAGGATTGTCTTGTGCCAGAACTGATTGCACTAGGAGTTGTCTAATCAAAAGGCGTAAGCGCAGCAGTTAGAATTTCATCCGCATCTGGCTTTTCGCTCCTCTCCTTACTCTAACAAGTAAGCATATTCTAACCTTACAGTCGAGTGCTTCTTCCCCCGCAGAAGCGGGTATTGAGAAGGAGTGGAAGTTGCAATCATAAGCTGAGCACATCCTGTTCTCTTGAGAATTGTCAACCATATAGTTGGGGTTGCTTTCGATGATGTCGATCCAACCAATCCAATTACAGTTGCTCTAATTGAATTCCTTGTTTAGTTTAGCTTTTGTGTAAATAAGTCCTCCATTATTAAGGGTCAAGGGGGAAAGTACTAAAAGTCTGGAGGTAAGTAAATTATCCTGGCAGTGTATAAGGCTAAGAAGGATATATACCTTTTGTTTTGAGAGCTTGAAGTTTTAAGATTACTCTTCCTACCCTGTCTAAGGTGTGTAGGATTTCTCCCAAGAGTAGGATGTCTCCCCCTGTTCTTGTTCACCTGATAGTCTACTCGTCTCAGTAGTTGTTCTACGAGAGCCATATGAGTAGTGAATAGTTTCCTTCTTGGTAGAAGGCGACAGAGGCGAGACTTGAGAGGGTAGGTAAAGTGATATTTCAAGCCAAAGGGATAAGTAAGGGGCTAGATATAAATAAGGCACTAATTGCTAGATTTCTTTCCATGTCTTAGTAATCTTTACCGGGAAGGTCTAACTAGATAACTTTTCCTGAGGTTTTAGTTGCAGTGAATGGAGATTTCTTCTTTAAGGGAGCAGTTCCAGAAGTTGCACTTTCTTTCGATGTTGGTTCAGGCCCCCTATCAATTGGCATTGAAGTAGGCAAGGCCAATCCATCTATTAAGTCAGCTGGTTCTAGGTCAAAAGCTAGTGTAAAAGATGTCTTTCTCGTCCTAAGCCCTAAAAGTGCTTCCGCCTTACCTGGAGTTGAAGTTACCGTTGGAGGCCTTTGAGTTCCAGTCTCAGTAGTGGTCTTCCCTATATGTACAGAGGAGTAGTTAGTTGCGAGTGTCAGAAAAAAGTGCTTTGATCCAGCCGAGCCTGTTCCATCAAGTGATTTTAGGCAAACTGATTCTAGGGCTCACGATAAGATATCCCTTAGGAGGGATATAGCTTTTCTTCCGGAAGTATGAGTTTCTTAATTCCATTTTTCTGCTATTCCCATTGAAGCAGTAGTTGAAGTAGTGGCATTCCCAATATCAATATTTGTAGAAGTGCTCCTAATGGCCATTGCTAAGTCCGCAAGTAAGCCAGTTATAGATTTCTTTTCTTTCCAAGCTAGGGATCTAGTTCCAAGGGAGGGCTAGATCAAGCGCATCTAGTGTTGGAGAAAAAAGGGCATCCAATGCTTCTGCCATCGAAAAAGGTTAAGCCACTACAATAGCAGTGGGAGGATTTCTCCCAGGGAATTCTGTCACATCCCTATAGCCAGAGTCAGTCGTTGGAGTTTCTTTGCCCTTTCCCTTTATAGACAATGAAAGTGTCCCTTCATCTCGACTAGTCCTTACTTGTTATTGCCGTAGCAGTCCCGCTAACGGTAGTCCCTGCCCCTAGAGAGTCAGTTTCCATTGTAGTTGCTTTTGCTGCTGCCTTTCCTGCAATCTATTACCTATCAACTTATCCTAGCCTAGATTGGCTTCCTAGCTATGAACTCATACTATAAGGACTTAGCACTGTAATTATCCCTTGATCTATATGGATAGCTTCAAAACTGACTTGCTCTAGAGCTTTAGAACCAGCTATCCCAGATTTCAATATAGCTGCTTTTGCCCTTGCTTGAACTAGCTAACTTTATCCTCCAATGGAGAAAATCCCGCTTTTTTACTAGATGGTTATACTGCTTCTAAAGAAAGAGAAGAGAACTGGGTAAAGTAATCGTATTGTATTCTATACCAGGGAGAAGCTAAAGTCCAAAACGATTTCTCTCCTTGTCAAGAAGAAAATCCCTAGCCATAGCTTTCACTGTCTTACTCGCTGGCAACTGCCACTGCAAGCAGAGGGGCTTCAGGGATTACCTCAGCTCAGTGGAAAGCGAAGGGTCAAATCCTGGAGAAGGCGAAGGAATGGAACTGCTTATCTCGGAAAATGAAGAGAAAGTTAACTGACTAGCTTGCCTAGGATTAGGATCCCTATTTACCCAAGAGACTTAATTAAAGGCTTGAAAGTCAAGAAACTGCGCTTACCCTAGGAAATCAATACCTCACTAAACATTAGAAATCAAACAGCCTTGCACACACTCCTGACCACTCTTATCGATCCGGCCTGTTCCGCTAAATCACCCTACCTTTCTAACTCGTCGTCTTAAGAACTCCGCCCTTTCCGTGGGCATTTGTACACCAGTGGTTTAGTCTCAAAATCCTTTTCTTCTCGGTCTCTGCCCCTTTTAGGCAAGATGTCAAATTTCGGAAAGATGTCCGATTGCGATACACAATACAAGTCATTAGCGATAGTTGACTACGTAGGCGCTTAGAGAGGGGAAGAGGTCCCAGAATCAGAGGTAGTAGCAGCAGCAGTAACACTGTACATCAACAGGTTCTATCCCGATCTGCTTTCGGTAAAGTAATCTTTCACTATTCATTATATTTCGTTTGTCAACCGCTCATGCTTTTACGCTTTGTATCGGAACTCCGAATTGGATTTCTTTCGACTTTGTTCTCTGTTCGAGTCGGGTACTCGCTCTGCTAATTGGTATGATAACCAGTAAACATAGTCATCTTTTCCAGAGCACCCTCAACCGTAACAGCAATACCAACGGATATGACCAAAAAGGTCTTGTCACGAGCTGGACTCGAACCAGCACCCCTAGGTCTGGGATCAGGAACTCCTCTATCTATGCTAATGGTTCCGTTGTCATACTATATTCTATTCTACCTTCGAGTCACTCATTCCCTTTCGAGCTAATGAGAGCTAACTGGCAAGAAGCCATAACATTATCAGCTAACCGCGAACAGAGTTCCGAGTCGCTTATTGGAATCAGAGACTTAGTCAACAAGCATTCCCACCCGATAAATTATTAGATTCTACTAAGAACTGTTCCGAACACCTATCCAAGCCAAGCTCTTTGCCGACTCTATCCCCTATCCGTTAATGCTTTTGTTCTTCAATCTCTTCCTATTCTTTCTCACCCTGGGGTGAAAGAGCAAACTCCCGTTCGAGGTGAAGAAGATTCATTGCATTGCCTTCCTTAACTAAGTCAAATTCTTCTTTCCCGAGACCTAGGGTTCCGAGAGTATAGCTATACCTGCTAGTGAGAGTATTGCTATTGAGAAAAGAAGGAACTGAAGCTTAGAGTCATCTACGCAATTTATATATTTCCCCGCCCTACCTGCTTCACCATACTGTATTTTGCTTCGGCCTGTTCTCGATTCAGCTTCCTTCTATTCTCACGAGTTGGATTCGAATTCGAAGCAAGACCTCTTTCATTCATCTTAAGCGAACTACCGATTATTCTAATCGTGAGTTTTCTTACTGTTACCCTGTTCTTCGACTGCTACTTAGTTAGTTGGTCTCATTACCTTCTGTTCGGTGGATCTTTATTTCTTCTTTTTTTCTTCTTCCTTTTCTGATTCACTGTAACAAGCCGTTTTTCCACTTGCTTTTGCTTTGAAAACCGTCCTCTTAGTTGTAAACTAGTCTGAGAAGGGTCAACGTAGATAACATTAGGCTGAGCGCAGCCATCAGAAAGACCTCGAGATTCACCGAAGAAAGACCGGAACCTTTTACAAAACTCAATGAGCAGAACGCTTCGGAACGGAATGGGATCAAAGCCCGACGAACCCATCATAGCTTAACCAATGCCCAGAAAAGAGACAGATTTACCATTTCCCAAAACCAGTGGGCAGAGAAAAGGCTGTTGCACTAATATCATAGAATGAAACAATCCCAAAGCGTTGGCTGGTCATAGTCATAATTGAACTCAGAAAGCAAACGTGCTCTCTACGGCTGTAGACAGTTTCGCGAGGAAGGTAACGGCTGGCACATAGGGACATCGGTTTAAGCTCCCTCAATGGGTAGCTCATCTCATCTCATTGGCTAGCTATCCTCTCAAACAGGTCATTCAATATCAGTAGTGGAAGGGTGATCCAGTCCGTCCCATAAACTAGGAGTATAGAGCCAGCAGTTGGCCTATGTATCCGGGAGAAGATAGATATAGATCCATCATTGAGTGAGAGTTGCATCGATAGTAGTTCACCAAGCCAATGATGCTTAGCTGGTCCATTTACAGATCTCTTTACTGGGATAGATTCTGCTAACTTCTTTCGTGGGAGAAAGGCTTGCCTATACGTCTTTATAGCGTACGCGCGGTTCCTTTCGATTGGAGCCTGTCGATACCTGGCCTATTCTAGTTCGCCTTGTGTCATCCGATTTGAGGGAATTCATTGGATCGTGAACTCTTTCAGACCCTGGCCTTTGATCTTTCGCTAGGAGCGAGGTTGTCCTTAGCAAGAATGGTTGGAACCGAGCCCCTGTACAGACCTTTGAGACTACTCGAATGGGGGCTTTTCATTAAGGTTTTTGGGTGGCTGAAGCGAGACCTTTTTTATACTAGAAATTTTGTGTACGAATTGACTCTGGTGATGGATCGGGGCAAAAAATACGTAGGAAATTCTTCACCCAAAGGGTTGTTTTCAAGCTGAGGGAAGTTAGGTCTTCGGAATCAAGCGGCAAATCATGATACGGGAGCTCTGACGTGACATTTAGTAGCACTCATGGGATCTGGTCAACAAAGGTCTCACTATGAAACGGGTAAATCCTGTCGAAAATGATCCGAGGGAGGCGAAAAGAGAAGTGTTTGCAAGCGAACCCAATAATGCCAGGAGGCAGAGAGCCTTTCGATGAAGCCTGCACCCACTGGAAAAAAGGGAATAATATACCTTGCCGGAGTTTCCCGATAAGGGGTCTTAAATAACATAAGAAAAAGCTTCACCGACTGCTTTATCAATGTCATAAAGGCTCTCTCCGGTCTTCCTCAAAGAGCTTTAGAGCGCAAGTCAAACTCATGATAGGCGAGCAATGCAAAGCTAGACGAACCCAGACAGAGTCCAGCGAATCCAAACAGAGACAACTCGAGCTTGGGCCTGCCCTTCCTTCAAAGTAGGCGGTATTCAGTAGCTTATGTATGAGATGAGGTCTATCATTCTGGCAGTAGGCTAATATGTATATCTCAATCATATCCGGCATAATACAACTAGATCAACTCGATGTTGAGGAAGACCCACAGGTAGGTTGGTTTAAGGCTAGTCGGTCATAGGCTCAGCTCCTAGTTGGGGTGTGGGACTCCTAAATAAGAATACGGTTTTTTAGTACAAGAAAGAGGAAAGACAACTATAGAGTATGCCCCCTAAGAGAGTAGGAATATATCAACCATTCGGAAAGAAGCACAAGCCTCACACCGGATTCAGGCTCTTTAAAATGTCCTGTCACTTTCCTGTCCCTATCTAGTCCACCAGCCAAGCCCAGTGAACCAGTCGATCCAACTTAGCTTTCGGAGAAAGCTTTTTGTTAACAAGTCGGAGTTGCCGCTTTCTATCTGTCTAAGTAAGTCGAACGAAGCCGTTAAAGGAGCGTTTGGAAAGAGCACCAAGGAGGAGGAAGAATAAATCGGAGAAAGACCATTTGATAAAGATTATCCAAGTCTCGTGGAGCTAACTAGCAGTGACCGGGACCCGTCAAGCGAACAAGCCCAGTTGAACAAAGAAAAGTAGGCCTGTCAAGAAGACAAGCTCCACGCTCAAGCTGTATCTCCTTCCTTCCCAACCCTGCCTGCCCTTTTAGCTCTTAGGTAAGTAAGCTGCTTGCTCTTTTCTCATACGAGGAAAGCCCTTTACAACAGAGGGCTGTGCCTGCGAGCCTAGCTATCTCTCTGGTAAGATACAACTGATGACCACTTACTTTACTTAGTTCATTCCTTATCGGGAGAAGATACGAAAACTCGGAACCTTTTCAAAGAGAAAAACTCATTTTATGAACTCGATTTTCAAAGGGAAGCAACAGATACGAGTAGATTGAGTTTTGTCGAGTCAAAACAAGTTGATCGGGTCAATAGCGGAGGTGTGCCTCTCTTGCTGAATTGCCTCCTCGTACTGCTAGTCGTTGTTCTTCCCTCTAACGAGTTTATCTGCACCTTAGTATAGTTCGAAATCATGCTTTATTCCCTTTTCCACCACCAAGTCGGAAAAATCAGTAAGACTAGCGAGAGGTAGGTTCGGGTAAGGTACTACGCTTCGTCTTGGTCCCCAATCCCGATATGGGAATACCAGTGAAGAAAGCAACACAATCATACGAGCCAGGTTATGTATATAAAAAGACCTTCTATGAGGTTAGGATTGAGACTACGATCTCCAGTCTCTATAAGCTAATAAATTCCCTTCACCTTCTCTTCTTCGATTTGGTCGCTACGCTTCACTTTTTTTGGTGCCTTGGTGCTAGAAAGGGGGGGAAAGCTTGCTTCCTTCAACCATATTTCTCCGACTTGGTCTGCTCTCCTTGCCGCCGATTAGGTCTTTCGCTTTGGTGCTATCCTTCCCCTTATTCTATTCTAGATACAGTCTTAAGGGGAGCAGCCATAATATATATATATAATATATAATAGCTAAGCTTATGAAGATCCTGTTGGAGTGCTTGGGGCATATAGTTTCATTTCATTATGAATATGACTAGCCTAGCATGTACTATACTATTTCCGCATATTACCAGGGCAGCTTCTTTCTTTTTCATTGTTAGCCAGAGCGGAGGGGAGAGGGTAGGCCCATTAGATTGAATTAGCGTGGTTCGCTTTTCTTTTACCAGGGGCATACGGCATTACCGGTCGAATAAGCAGTGATTCCTGCTCAGCACTTGCTATAGAAGAAGCAGCAGTTAGCTCTAACGGGCCCGAATTTCACTTATGGCTTGTTTCCTTGATGAGGTAACCGAGTAAAGGGAGGGACCGCTCAGGCTGGGCCACGTAGCACGAACCGTGTCCGGTTTCAAGAATAGAAGTAGTGGTATTGTCATTCTTTTGATCTATATCGATGATCTCTTGATTACGGGTAGTGACCCTTTGGGTCTTTCTAATCTAATCTTCAGGACTTACTGCGCTTCTCTTTTCACATGAGGCACGTGACCCTATTTTCTGGGATTAGAAGTCACCCACTTTTCCAGAAGAGGCTTTCTTGTGAATCAGCACAAGTATACACAAGATCTGATAGCTATGGCTCGTCTGTCTGATCAAAAGATAGCTGATACTCCACTCGAATTGAATGTGAAGTATGGTAAAGATGATGATGAGCTTCTGGAAAATCCTACTCTATATAGACGACTTGTGGGCAGCCTGGTGTACCTAACTATGACTCGCCCTTGTTCGCTTGTTCTTTTTCTTCAGTTTGAATCACTGTCGAACTATACTATAGGCCATCGTCTCATAGTGGGAAGCGCCGCAAGCCAGTCAGCACACCATAAGCCACGCCTGCAGAAATAGGTAGTTATAGGACTAATAAAGCAATCCATCCCAATTCCCCCTCAGCTTCTACTTATACATACGAATCAGAAGTCATATTTCAATCTCTATTCTATCGTCGACAGTCACTATCCCCTTCGATAACTATCACCTCCGTGAAGGAGTGAGTCTGTCCTGGCCTATATTAACTAGTGGGATGACCAGAAAGGGTCTTCGTCTCCGTTGTCACTGGTCTTATGTCCATTGGGTTTCCTCCCCCTTCAAGATACTTCATTCAGTAGAGCGTGAAACTCGTCTTGTCACAGATCCATGGTCTACTCTTTCTGAGCCTCGGGAAAAGCCAGACACCAATCCACATTCCGACCGATATACACTAAGGGAGGCGAAAAGAGAGTTCTTACGCGTACGACTGTCTAAACTAAATGTTAAGAATAAATATTGAGATACCCCAGTTGGGACTTCTTCTCCTGTTGGTACGAAAGTAAACTTCTCTCTGTCTCTTTCCTTTTCCCGAAACTCCAAGCGACACAAGAAAGGGAAGAGGCTAAGAATCCAAGGTACCTTAAGGTTCTTAAGAGGTGAAAGGGAGTGCTTATCCCCAAAGAATGAATAACCTATTTTGCTTTCTTTTAGAAAAAGGGTGAATGCAGTTTACTTACTTAGTGCTTGCGCTAAGGGTTCAGTATTGATTCAAAAAATTAGAAACCAACAAAGGCCCATCAGCCTATGCACACGAGCTAGGCTATTTTCATAGCATACATCGGGGCAGGCTAAATAGAAAACCTTATCCGCCACATCAACCGGTCCCGCTAGAGCCACCGCTACATAAATCGTAACTGAAGCTGCAACAACAACCACATCAACCGCTGGGCCTCTCCTTGGTCCTATGGTGAACAATTCCCTCTTCTCCACTCGCTCCACTGGCCGGAAGGTTAGCTTTCGTCGATGTTGTTAACTGGTCTTCTATGGTCTCGGGGGAAAGAGGCTCTCCTTCGTTCCAGGTCTTATCTTTCTTTCCTGCCTCTTTCGCTCCTGGCAACCAATGACCAAGAATAAGGACTGTACTCCTATTTTTGTTCTTAGGCCTGATAGCCAGTGCAGCTCTCAAGTAAGAGGCAAAGAAGAAGGAGATCCCTACCCTTGACCAGAAGGCATGTGAGCCCGGGCCCTAGAGTACCTTACCGATAGAAAAGCTTACTATACAAAACAAAAAAGGGGATGCGTCAAATCTCTATGCCAGCGTCTTCATTGGGTGAACCTTGGAGATAAGCGAGATTTTGATAGGCGGAACTCGCGCAGACTGAAAGGGAAAAAGAAGGCCATCTTCCGAAGAGTATCAGAAAAAGCCCTATGAGCTAACTGTCCATTTGACGGAAAAGAGAAATCGGACACGGGGGAAAGTCAGAGCTTTGACTAATATACACGGGCTTCTGAGATGCCTTCCTCTTTGTCCCAGTCTCATAGCATAGAAGGATCTTAAGCATCCCGCCATTCCATTCAAAGAGAGATGCCCGGAATTTATTTTAATGTAAACTTACTCCTGAGTGCATCATCTGCGGGCACTTCTTGGTGTACA